ACTCTATTTCAGAACTATGAGACAGAATATTCTGTTTTCTTATTTACTCTTTCTTTATTTTTGGATTTTATTTCTATTTTTCTATTTAAAGTAGATCGATTTAGATAACGTATCTATAAGCAAAGTAATATACTTCAAACAAAGTAGGAATTCGCAAGATGGAGAAAATCATTGCAGTTATTATAGGGAAGTCTAGGGACTTAGAGCATATCCTATTTGAAGGAGGATGGAATTCAAATAGGGTAAGGGATCCTTCTTTCTATTGATTTGATAGAAATTCGTTTTTCTTTTCCTGTCTCTATGATTTTCTAAGAATGAGCCTGTGGTAATGCTTTTATCTCTATTCTATGGCGCAAGCGACCGTCCAGTCTATAAACAAGTACTAATGAGAAAATGAAAACTATACTAAAGGAAACATAGGATCTCTATCCTAAAATCTAAAAATAGGACATATTAGGGCTATACGGATTCGAACCGTAGACCTTCTCGGTAAAACAGATCAAACGGATTATTATCGAAATGATTCGAACTGTTTCAAAGACTCAACATGCATTTTTTTGCATTGGGCTCTTTCATCAACTGATGTAAAGATCAGTTAGTCCACCATAGTTTTTCTTTACGGAAAGATAATGAGATGGCTCCCTGTGCTCTGATTGATTATTTGTATTATGATCTATCTAGGAGCAATACCAAAGTGTTTCAAAGGAGGATTACCTTGACTTAGGTCTGCCTCCGGCCTAAATTAAATCAACCTAAGTGAAATGGAGTCTCTATCGTTCCGCTGCAAGAGTTGACTATGAGACTTCATACACCTTAAAGTTCATAGAACGAAAAGAAGTTTTTTGGAGGCCCTTATCCTCATTACGCCTAGCATTTAGTGGGCTGGATATTTACCTTATCAACTAGCAAATCAATAAGGGTTCTATTTGATTAGGCACCTGAATTGGCACCTGAATCGGACTGAACCGACTGTTTGTCAGGCTACTGTTCTCCTATTCTCTCGAATCCATGAAGTAAGACATTGATTTTGCAATAAGATCAATTATGTTCATTGCATAATAAGCTCCCTTGAAAAGCATTGGCGCACGTGTAAGCGAGTTGCTCTACCGAACTGAGCTATAGCCCTTGTCAGAGATATCTTAACATATAGATAATTTCTTGTCAAGATGAATATTCTCTAATGCCAGAGGATATCCCTTTGATCTGCTTACTATATAACATAGTAATAACGGAGCAGTATTGCTTATAAAAAGGATTCGATCTATAATCGATCGAAGTAATGGGTCTTCCTTTGTGGTGATAAATTGCCTACTTAACTCAGTGGTTAGAGTATTGCTTTCATACGGCGGGAGTCATTGGTTCAAATCCAATAGTAGGTAGGTAGGTAGAAAAATTACTAGATAGCATTGGACTTACTTCGCTTCGCTATCTAATAACTTTTTCTACTCCTCTTCCCTTTTTCTTTGTATCAACTAAACCTTTGGATTGTCTTCAATTGGATGGGGGAATCCAATTGATAGCCTCGACTCGTATCCTAGCTCGTCTGAGAGCTAGCTTCGCTTCAACCAATTCTTTCGTACCCTCAGCTCTACTCAAGTTAGCTTCGGCTATTTCAAGTGCCTGTTGAGCTTCTTCCGGATCAATGTCACTACCCAGTTCCGCATCATTTCCTAAAATGATGATCTCATTATTAACTATTCTCGCAAAACCGCTCCACAGAACCGCCGTTAACCATTGGTCGTTGAGGAGGCGTATTCTCAAAGGACCCATATCTACAGCTGTGTTAATGGGGGCGTGGTTTGGTAATACGCCAATTTGGCCACTATTAGTAGATAAAATGATTTCTTTCACTTCACAATCCCAAATAATTCGCTTAGGAGTTAGTACATAAAGATTTAATTTCATTTCTTCAATTTGTTCTCCTCTTCTAAGTTTATAGCTTTCGTGCTAGCTTCATCGATGTTACCCACCAAATAAAAAGCCTGTTCGGGTAGGCCGTCTAATTCTCCGGAAAGGATTAGTTGAAATCCCCTAATTGTTTCTGCAAGACCAACATACTTTCCTGCAGAACCGGTAAAAACTTCTGCCACAAAGAACGGTTGTGATAAGAAACGTTCAATTTTTCGTGCTCTTGCTACAGTTAAACGATCCTCCTCCGATAATTCATCCAACCCAAGAATTGCGATAATGTCCTGAAGTTCTTTGTAACGTTGTAAAGTTTGCTTAACTCTTTGCGCAGTTTCATAATGTTCGTTGCCAACGATCCGAGGCTGTAACATAGTTGAGGTTGAATCTAAAGGATCTACTGCTGGATAAATACCCTTGGAAGCTAATCCTCTGGAAAGTACGGTAGTAGCATCCAAATGTGCAAATGTTGTGGCAGGAGCAGGGTCGGTCAAATCGTCCGCAGGTACATAAACCGCTTGGATCGAAGTTATAGATCCCTTTTTGGTAGAAGTAATTCTTTCTTGCAAAGAACCCATTTCTGTACTAAGAGTAGGTTGATAACCCACTGCGGAGGGCATTCTCCCTAATAAAGCGGATACCTCCGATCCTGCTTGAACAAAACGAAAGATATTATCGATGAATAGAAGCACGTCTTGCTTATTAACATCTCGGAAATATTCTGCCATAGTTAGGGCAGTTAAACCAACTCTCATACGAGCTCCCGGCGGTTCATTCATTTGGCCATAGACTAGAGCTACCTTTGATTCCTCAATATTTTTTTCATTAATTACTCCGGATTCCTTCATTTCCATATAAAGATCATTTCCTTCACGAGTCCGTTCCCCTACTCCGCCAAATACGGATACGCCTCCATGAGCTTTAGCAATGTTGTTGATTAATTCCATGATGAGTACTGTTTTCCCTACTCCAGCCCCCCCAAATAGTCCGATTTTTCCCCCACGTCGATAAGGAGCTAAAAGATCGACCACCTTAATACCTGTTTCAAAGATGGATAATTTCGTATCTAACTCGATAAAGGCAGGCGCAGATCTATGAATAGGGAATGTTGCACTAGTATCTACAGGACCCAAATTGTCAATAGGTTCCCCAAGAACGTTGAAAATTCGTCCGAGAGTAGCTCCACCGACTGGAACACTGAGAGGAGCTCCCGTGTCAATCACTTCCATTCCTCTCATCAACCCGTCTGTAGCACTCATAGCTACAGCTCTAACTCGATTATTTCCCAATAATTGTTGTACCTCACAAGTCACATTAATTTGCTTACCGGCAGTGTCTCTACTCTTGACTACCAAAGCGTTATAAATATAAGGTAACTTGCCTGGGGGAAAAGTGATATCCAGCACGGGCCCAATAATTTGATCGATACGCCCTGTGCTTTTTTCCTCAATTGTGGAAACCCCGGGACGAGAAGTAGTAGGATTGGTTCTCATAATTATCACATAATTTTCAAAAAAAAAGGAATTTGTCGAAATTTTGCTTTTTTTCTTGTTGAATAATGCCAAATCAAATCCAAAAAAAGAGCCAAAAATCCGAAAGTCAAAAGGAAATGAATTAGTTAATTCAATAAGAGAGAAAAGGGGACCAGGACTTGATTTCGTTGCCCAAGCGAATCCCATTCAATCGTTTACTCATGGAATGAGTCCGTTGGAAAGTTCAATCAATCTTTTTTTCATATACATTTCGCCTTTTGTGGAGGATCTGTCCCTACTCTACTTTCCTATCTAGGACTTCGATATACAAAATATATACTACTGTGAAGCATAGATTGCTGTCAACAGAGAATTTTCTTAGTATTTAGGTATTTACATTCAAAATAAGAAAGGGGCCTATTAAGAACTTGTAAAATAAGGATTAGGGATTGATTTGGGTTGCGCTATATCTATCAAAGAGTATACAATAATGATGGATTTGGTGAATCAAATCCATGGTTTAATAATGAACCATGTTAACTTACCATAACAACAACTCAATTCCTATCGAATTCCTATAGTAGAATTCCTATAGGATAGAACATACACAGGGTGTACGCATTATATATGAATGAAACATATTCATTAACTTAAGCATGCCCTCCATTTTCTTTAATGAGTTGATATTAATTGAATATCCTTTTTGTTTTAAAAGATTTTTGCAAAGGTTTCATTTACGCCTAATCCATATCGAGTAGACCCTGTCGTTGTGAGAATTCTTAATTCATGAGTTGTAGGGAGGGACTTATGTCACCACAAACAGAAACTAAAGCAAGTGTTGGATTTAAAGCTGGTGTTAAGGATTATAAATTGACTTACTACACCCCGGAGTATGAAACCAAGGATACTGATATCTTGGCAGCATTCCGAGTAACTCCTCAGCCGGGGGTTCCGCCCGAAGAAGCAGGGGCTGCAGTAGCTGCCGAATCTTCTACTGGTACATGGACAACTGTTTGGACTGATGGACTTACCAGTCTTGATCGTTACAAAGGACGATGCTATCACATCGAGCCCGTTGTTGGGGAGGAAAATCAATATATCGCTTATGTAGCTTATCCATTAGACCTATTTGAAGAGGGTTCTGTTACTAACATGTTTACTTCCATTGTGGGTAACGTATTTGGTTTCAAAGCCCTACGCGCTCTACGTCTGGAGGATCTGCGAATTCCCCCTACTTATTCAAAAACTTTCCTAGGTCCGCCTCATGGTATCCAAGTTGAAAGGGATAAGTTGAACAAGTACGGCCGTCCTTTTTTGGGATGTACTATTAAACCAAAATTGGGATTATCCGCAAAAAATTATGGTAGAGCGTGTTATGAGTGTCTACGCGGTGGACTTGATTTTACCAAAGATGATGAAAACGTAAACTCACAACCATTTATGCGCTGGAGGGACCGTTTTGTCTTTTGTGCCGAAGCTCTTTATAAAGCACAGGCCGAAACCGGTGAAATCAAGGGGCATTACTTGAATGCGACTGCAGGTACATGCGAAGAAATGATTAAGAGAGCTGTATTTGCGAGGGAATTAGGGGCTCCTATTGTAATGCATGACTACTTAACTGGGGGATTCACTGCAAATACTAGTTTGGCTCATTATTGCCGCGACAATGGCCTACTTCTTCACATTCACCGGGCAATGCATGCAGTTATTGATAGACAGAAAAATCATGGTATGCATTTTCGTGTATTAGCTAAAGCATTGCGTATGTCTGGGGGAGATCATATCCACGCCGGTACAGTAGTAGGTAAGTTAGAAGGGGAACGCGAAATGACTTTAGGTTTTGTTGATTTATTGCGCGATGATTTTATTGAAAAAGATCGTGCTCGCGGTATCTTTTTCACTCAGGACTGGGTATCCATGCCAGGTGTTATACCGGTGGCTTCAGGGGGTATTCATGTTTGGCATATGCCAGCTCTGACCGAAATCTTTGGAGATGATTCTGTATTACAATTTGGTGGAGGAACTTTAGGACATCCTTGGGGAAATGCACCTGGTGCAGCAGCTAATCGGGTGGCTTTAGAAGCTTGTGTACAAGCTCGTAATGAAGGACGCGATCTTGCTCGTGAAGGTAATGAAATTATCCGAGCAGCTTGCAAATGGAGTCCTGAACTAGCCGCAGCTTGTGAAGTATGGAAGGCGATCAAATTCGAGTTCGAGCCGGTAGATAAACTAGATAAGTAGATAAAACTAGATATAAAGAAGGTCTAAATAAAAAAGAAGCGAAATAGAAAGAGAAAAAATCAGTTACAAAATGCAGTAATTCTTCTTTATTCTTCTAATTGATTGCAATTAAACTCGGCTCAATCTTTTTTTTTTAAGATTGAGCCGAATAAAAATAGATCTTGATACGATCATGAGACTTGACAAATAGAGATTCCTCTATTCTATATATTTAGAATATATAAAGGTATAATACAATAAATAAATACAAATATAGTATTTATTTATTGTATTGGGAAAGAATCAATGAAAAAAGATTAGGAATCGAAATGCTACTATACGCGTCCGGAGGAGTATTCGGAATAATATTCTTCTATAATCCATTCTTGCGTCTTGCGCGGGGTCTTACTAATAGGACTTCGCTGCACGGGACGGGTCTTCATCGAAAAGCTAACTCCACCCGGCATTTTCATACCCTTTGGGTGGTATATCGCCTTAAAAAGTCTAAGGGGGTAGTATGAGATCTGTAGTAAGTAAGAGAATTTGCCCTTTGATTTTGATTGAGTATGCTATTTTTCCGCCTTTACCGCGCATTATTGTATGAGCTTCTAGAGAATAGAGGACCGCGTATGCAGGAAGGAAATTACAGCTTAATAAAAAAGTCTAAAAAAGCTTCAACTTTATGGCACTATCAATCAACTAAAAAGCCCTATGTATGAATCCTTACAACCGGTGGGATAGGATAAGAGCGAGTTTCGGTATACTGGGGCTGGGGGATATCCTTATTTCAAAACCTGACGCGCATCTTGCGTTTGTAGGGGTCCGAGAGTGGTTGAAGAAGTATTGCATGTGGAAGTAGGTAGACGAAACTTATTTAGGATTCGAAATGGGCGCATTCGACTAAAAGTCGTACTGAGACCTTTTTTAAAGGGTATTCTGAAAGAGGTATTTCATTTTCACAATCGCTTTCTTTTGAATCCAATTTCAAGTTCGATTAGAAGGATAGAAAGGCCGTGAGGACGGGAAAAGAAAAATCAAATCTTTTGAATTTTGAATTAGTTCTCTTTTTTTTGCAATTTTCTTATTATCCATTCCATTCATTTTTTTTTTTATAGAATACTTTAGTATTCTATAAAAAATCTTTATTTTGCAAACTAAAAAATACAATAGTCAATATTCCTTATAATAGATATACTTAATTATATTATAAGAATCTTAAGATATTTTTCGAATAGATAGAAATAGTAAATTTGAATTGAGACACCTATTCTATGACGGATTTTAACTTACCTTCTATTTTCGTGCCTTTAGTAGGCTTAGTATTTCCGGCAATTGCAATGGCTTCTTTATTTCTTTATGTGCAGAAAAATAAGATTGTCTAGAACCGACGGGGGCGAATTTTCTCAATGTATTTCCACGCAGGATCATAATACAGATATTTTTTAGTGTAAGTAATATGGTAGGGTATGTGGTTCTTTCTACACACAAACGAAAAACGGCTATGGATGCGGATATAGGCTACGAGCATAAATGCATGCATATGCGGAGCCGGGTATAGCGAGTTTTATTTTAAGTGGATCAACTAATATTTTTTGAATAGAAAGTCAATGTATCTAACCAATTATTTCACAGGAGTACTCGTTGCTGAAGGCGATTTCAGAATCAAAAAAAGTAAAGTCAAAATCATTTAGCTTATTCTCTCAATTTCAATCGACCGCTGCTGGATTTAGTATATCTAATATGAATTGGCGATCAGAACACATATGGATAGAACTTCTAAAAGGTTCTCGAAAAAGAGGTAATTTTTTCTGGGCCTGTATTCTTTTTCTAGGTTCACTAGGATTCTTATCGGTTGGGGCTTCCAGTTATCTTGGTAAGAATATGATATCTGTACTTCCATCTCAACAAATTCTTTTTTTTCCACAGGGGGTCGTGATGTCTTTCTACGGAATCGCGGGCCTATTCATTAGCTCCTACTTGTGGTGCACTATTTTGTGGAATGTAGGCAGTGGTTATGACCGATTCGATAGAAAAGAGGGAATAGTGTGCATTTTTCGTTGGGGATTCCCTGGAATAAAACGTCGCGTCTTCCTTCGATTCCTTATGCGGGATATCCAATCAATTAGAATTCAGGTTAAAGAGGGTCTTTATCCTCGTCGTATCCTTTATATGGAAATCCGGGGCCAGGGGGTCATTCCCTTGACTCGTACTGATGAGAAGTTTTTTACTCCACGAGAAATAGAACAAAAAGCTGCCGAATTGGCCTATTTCTTGCGTGTACCAATTGAAGTATTTTGAGTACCGATTGCATTTTTTTGAAATGAATTGAATGAGGACGAATTGGAAGAAGATTTTCTCAACACGGGGAGGAGGTCCCTTCGAAATAGGATTCGTTATTGTAAGGGGATTTTCGAGTATTTATCTAAAGGAAGGAACAAACGAGGATAAGAGAAAATTGCTTCTAATTTGTTTTGTCCAAGTGATGGCATAATATTCTTCCATTTTCATCCGAAAGCGCTTTTTTTTATTCTATTTCTCTATTCCACTCCATCTAGATCTAAGAAAGAACCCAATGCAATGAAATTCCACTAGTATACAAAAAAGAGAAATAGATACAAGGTCTCAAACCTTGTTATAGAATTTTTGCTTCAAAGAAAAAGAAATATCATATAGAGTCAGCGAATGAAATAGAGTCAGCGAATGGAGCGGATTCATTAACAACTCAATTTACAGATCAAAAATGAAAAAAAAGAAAGCATTGCCTTCTTTCCTATATCTTGTATTTATCGTACTTTTGCCCTGGGGGGTCTCTTTCTCTTTTAACAAATGTCTGGAACTTTGGATTAAGAATTGGTGGAATACCAGGCAATCCGAAACTCTCTTAACTGATATTCAAGAGAAAAAGGTTCTAGAAAGATTCATAGAATTAGAAGAACTTTTTCTCTTGGACGAAATGATAAAAGAGAAACCGAAGACACATGTACAAAAACCTCCTATAGGAATACACAAGGAAATAATACAATTGGCCAAAATAGATAATGAGGATCATCTCCATATCATTTTGCATTTCTCGACAAATATAATCTGTTTGGCTATTCTAAGTGGTTCTTTTTTTCTGGGTAAAGAGGAACTTGTCATTTTGAATTCTTGGGTTCAGGAATTCTTCTATAACTTAAATGACTCAATAAAAGCTTTTAGTATTCTTTTAGTTACTGATTTTTTTGTTGGATTTCACTCCACCCGCGGTTGGGAACTACTAATTCGTTGGGTCTACAATGATCTTGGATGGGCTCCTAACGAGCTAATTTTCACTATTTTTGTTTGTAGTTTTCCAGTGATTCTAGATACATGTTTGAAATTTTGGGTCTTTTTTTATTTAAACCGTCTATCTCCTTCGCTTGTAGTCATTTATCATTCAATTAGTGAAGCATAAACTCATTTGATCTCCTGATATTAATCAAATTAGCATCTTTCTTCTTTTAGAAAGAAAGCCCTTTTCCTTTTTAGCAAAATTCTTTCTATTTCTACCTGCTCAAGGTATTCATCATTCCAGTACAACTGTTGCAGTAGAATGACAACAGACTCGTGTATAGGGAACTAGATTAGCTTAGCTACCTATCTAATTTATTGTAGAAATTCTGGGATCTGCGATTGGACATGGAAAATAGAAATACTTTTTCTTGGGTAAAGGAACAGATGATTCGATCTATTTCTGTATCGATCATGATATATGTAATAACTCGGACATCTATTTCAAATGCATATCCCATTTTTGCGCAGCAGGGTTATGAAAACCCACGAGAAGCAACCGGACGAATTGTATGTGCCAATTGCCATTTAGCTAATAAGCCCGTGGATATTGAAGTTCCCCAAGCTGTGCTTCCCGATACTGTATTTGAAGCAGTTCTTCGAATTCCTTATGATATGCAACTGAAACAAGTTCTTGCTAATGGGAAAAAGGGAGGGTTAAATGTGGGTGCTGTTCTTATTTTGCCCGAGGGATTCGAATTAGCGCCGCCCGACCGTATTTCTCCTGAGTTGAAAGAAAAGATAGGAAATCTCTCTTTTCAGAGTTATCGTCCCGATAAAAAAAATATTCTTGTGATAGGCCCTGTTCCCGGTCAGAAATATAGTGAAATCGTCTTTCCCATTCTTTCCCCCGATCCTGCTACGAAGAAAGACGTTCATTTCTTAAAATATCCCATATATGTAGGGGGAAACCGAGGAAGGGGACAGATCTATCCTGATGGTAGTAAGAGTAACAATACGGTCTATAATGCTACGTCAACAGGTATAGTAAGAAAAATACTACGTAAAGAAAAAGGGGGATATGAAATATCCATAGTCGATACATCGGATGGACGCCAAGTGATTGATATTATACCTCCCGGGCCAGAACTTCT